GTTATTGTAGCTTACCATAAAGCATGGCACTGAAGTTGCCAAGATGGGTGGGCAACACACCCCGAAAACACAAAGATTTGGTCCTAGCCTTACTGTTATTTTTTGCTAAACTTACACATGCGAGTATCAACGCGCCAGTGAGTAACGCCCTAAGTCCCAAAACATAGGAGCTGGCATCAGGCACACCATGATAGCCCAAAACGCCTAGCCTTGCCACACCCCCAAGGGTACTTCAGCAGTGACAAAAATTAAGCAATGAACGCAAGTTTGACTTAGTTACAGCAAACAGAGTTGGTCAATCTTGTGCCAGCCACCGCGGTTATACAAGAAACTCGAGCTAACAGAAAATCGGCGTAAAATGTGGCTAAAATTGTAATCCAAAAAATTAAGGTAGCCCTACACTTAACTGTCATACGTGAAAGCATATGTTACCCCACTACGAAAGTAACCTTAATACAACAGAACTATTTGAACCCACGATTGCTAAGACACAAACTGGGATTAGATACCCCACTATGCTTAGCCCTAAACCCAGACATTTAATATACAAAAATGTCCGCCAGAGAACTACGAGCAAGACGCTTAAAACTTAAAGGACTTGGCGGTACCTCAAACCCCCCTAGAGGAGCCTGTTCTATAATCGATAATCCACGATACACCCTACCATCTCTTGCCAATCCCGCCTATATACCGCCGTCGCCAGTTTACCCCATGAGGGATTTAAAAGTAAGCAAAATAGCTAAAAAGCTAGTAAGTCAGGTCAAGGTGTAGCTAACTGAGATGGGTGAAATGGGCTACATTTTCTACATTAGAAATATTTACGGAAGGAAGCTATGAAACTAGTTCCACAAGTAGGATTTAGCAGTAAACCTGGATTAGAATGCCTAGTTTAAGTCGGTCCTGAGGTACGCACACACCGCCCGTCACCCTCCTCAAACAACCTAACAACCATTAAATAATCTGCAATAAACAAAAAGAGGAGGTAAGTCGTAACAAGGTAAGTGCACCGGAAGGTGTACTTGGAACATTCAAAACATAGCTTAACCACAAAGCATTCAGCTTACACCTGAAAGATGTCCATTGAAACAGGACTATTTTGAGCAATAACCTTAGCCTAACCAAAACAATAAACCCAAATAAACAAAATTATCCTACCAAAACCAACCAAAACATTTTTCACGATCCTAGTATAGGCGATAGAAAAGACAGTTAGAGCGATAGAAACAGTACCGCAAGGGAAAAATGAAAAACAATGAAACATCCACCTAAGCTACAAAAAGCAAAGACTAACCCTTATACCTCTTGCATCATGATTTAGCCAGCATATTCAAGCAAAGAGCCCTAAAGTCTGAACCCCCGAAACCAGATGAGCTACCTAAAGGCAACCATCGCATGGCCTTAAACCCGTCTCTGTGGCAAAAGAGTGGGAAGACCTCTAGGTAGAAGTGAAAAGCCTAACGAATTTGGTGATAGCTGGTTGCTCGATAAAAGAATATAAGTTCAACCTTAAACCTTCTAAAAACAACCCAAAGTGAAAAGAAAAGTTTAAGATTTATTCAATTGAGGTACAGCTCAATTGAAAAAGGACACAACCTATAATGGAGGACAAAACACTAAAATGTAACCACCGTAGGCCTTAAAGCAGCCATCACTAAGGAGAGCGTCAAAGCCCTAACAACTAAATAACAACATAAATTTTCTCCCCAAAAAGTATTGAGCCATTCTACCTAAATAGAAGAACTAATGCTAAAATGAGTAACAAGAAGACAAAACTTCTCTAATGCGCTAGCTTAAATCATAACGGACTAACCATTGATTATTAACAGTCAATACTATAAAACAATAACACTTTAAACATCCTATAAAACCTAACTGTTAACCCGACACAGGGGCGCACACAAAAGAAAGATTAAAATTTGTAAAAGGAACTAGGCAAATAGACGAGCCCGACTGTTTACCAAAAACATAGCCCCTAGCAATATTACAAGTATTAGGGGTAATGCCTGCCCAGTGACACTGTTAAACGGCCGCGGTATCCTAACCGTGCAAAGGTAGCATAATCACTTGTCTTTTAAATAGAGACTAGAATGAATGGCCAAACGAGGTTCCACCTGTCTCTTACAAATAATCAGTGAAATTGATCTTCCTGTGCAAAAGCAGGAATAAAAATATAAGACGAGAAGACCCTGTGGAACTTCAAATACAAGTCAACTATTATCAATATCTACCCACGGACCCACACCTAACTAGTGCTGACTTATATTTTTCGGTTGGGGCGACCTCGGAGTAAAACAAAACCTCCGAAAAATAGAACTACACCTAAACCTAGACCCTACAACTCAAAGTGCCCCCGGCTAAATGATCCAACATACTTGATCAACGAACCAAGCTACCCCAGGGATAACAGCGCAATCCCATCCTAGAGTTCCTATCGACGATGGGGTTTACGACCTCGATGTTGGATCAGGACATCCTGATGGTGCAGCCGCTATCAAGGGTTCGTTTGTTCAACGATTAACAGTCCTACGTGATCTGAGTTCAGACCGGAGCAATCCAGGTCGGTTTCTATCTATAAACCAAAGCCTTTTCCAGTACGAAAGGATCGAAAAGACAAGGCCCATACTAAATTCAAGCCTTATCTAACATTAGTGAAAACAACTTAACTAATAACAAGACAGAAAGCCACAACCCTAAAAAAGGGTCCATTGGGGTGGCAGAGCCAGGCACAAATGCGAAAGACCTAAGCCCTTTATTCAGGGGTTCAACTCCCCTCCCCAATCATGAAAATCATACTAATCAACCTAATATCCCCACTAACCTACATAATTCCAATCCTAATCGCCGTAGCTTTCCTTACCCTTACCGAACGCAAAATCCTAGGCTATATGCAACTCCGAAAAGGACCTAATGCCGTGGGCCCAGAAGGGTTAATGCAGCCACTAGCAGACGGTGCAAAATTATTTACCAAAGAACCAATCTACCCGCTAAATTCATCAATTATATTATTTACTATCTCACCAATCATAGCTCTAACACTAGCCCTGACAATTTGACTTCCACTCCCCATACCATTCCCACTAACTGATCTAAACCTAGGCCTTCTATTCCTAATTTCCATCTCCAGCTTCATAGCCTACTCAATTCTATGATCAGGATGAGCCTCAAATTCAAAATACGCCCTAATAGGAGCACTACGAGCAGTAGCCCAAACTATCTCCTACGAAGTAACCCTAGGAATCATTCTCCTCTCCATAATCCTCTTCTCAGGAGGATTCAATACACAAACATTCATCACCACACAAGAACCAATATACCTAATATTCTCCTCTTGGCCTCTGATGACCATATGGTATATCTCCACACTAGCTGAAACCAACCGAGCACCATTCGACCTAACCGAAGGTGAATCTGAACTCGTATCAGGATTCAACGTCGAATACGCCGCTGGTCCATTCGCCCTATTCTTCCTAGCAGAATATTCAAATATCCTAATAATAAACACCCTCACCACCATCCTATTTTTTAGCCCTACTCACACCAACATTCCAGAATTATTTACCCTATCATTAATGACAAAAGTAATGCTATTATCAACAGGGTTCCTATGAATCCGAACCTCCTATCCACGATTCCGATATGATCAACTAATACATCTCTTATGAAAAACCTTCCTTCCAATCACCCTAGCATTATGCTTCTGACATATATCAATACCAATTACCTTATCAGGCCTTCCACCAATACCCTAGGACACGTGCCTGAACTAAAGGATCACCTTGATAGGGTGAACAATAGAGGCTAAAATCCTCTCGTCTCCCTAGGAAGATAGGACTTGAACCTACACCAGGGAAATCAAAATTCCCCATACTCCCACTATACTACATCCTAGTAAAGTCAGCTAACTAAGCTCTTGGGCCCATACCCCAAAAATGTCGGTTAAAATCCTTCCTATACTAATGAACCCACACGCAAACACAATCATCACTACAAGCCTTATTGCAGGTCCACTACTCACGATCTCTAGCAACCACTGAATTACAGCATGAATTGGCCTAGAAATCAGCACCCTATCCATAACTCCCCTAATTGCCAAACAACATCACCCACGAGCAATCGAAGCAGCCACCAAATACTTCCTAACACAAGCAGCTGCCTCAGCATTAGTCCTAGCTTCTAGCACTATCAACGCATGAAAAACGGGCCAATGAGATATTACACAAATATCATTAGAACCCTCGTGCTGTCTACTTACCCTAGCCCTAACCATTAAACTAGGAGCAGCCCCATTCCATTTTTGATTACCAGAAGTACTTCAAGGAACCACCACAACAACAGCTATAATCCTAGCCACCTGACAAAAACTAGCACCACTATCCCTACTAGCAATAACAGCCCAATCTCTAAACACACATCTAACAGTATTTCTAGGACTAACATCAGTCGTAATCGGAGGGTGAGGCGGACTAAACCAAACCCAGCTACGAAAAATCATAGCATTCTCCTCCATCGCCCACCTAGGCTGAATACTCACAATCCTCACCCTATCCCCCAAACTCATAATATTAACATTCTTCACATACGTCATTATAACCTCCACAATATTCACAATACTTAAAGTCCTCGAAACAAATAAAATTTCCACAATAATAACATCATGGACAAAACTCCCAATACTAAACTCTACGATAATACTTATCCTCATATCACTAGCAGGCCTACCACCACTAACAGGGTTTATACCAAAATTATTAATCATCCAAGAACTCTCTAAACAACACATATACCTCACTACCACCCTAATAATCATCATATCAATACTCAGCCTATTTTTCTACTTACGAGCCTCATACCAAGCAACCATCACACTATCCCCAAATTCCATTAACTACTTACAACAATGACGACACAAACCTGACCAAAAACACTATCTAGCCCTAATAACCATAATATCCATCGCCCTCCTCCCAATCACACCCACCCTATTAACTATTACCTAGAAACTTAGGATCCGATCTAACCAAACCAGGAGCCTTCAAAGCCCCAAACAAGAGATAAAACCTCTTAGTTTCTGATAAAGCCTATAAGATTTTATCTTATATCAAATGAATGCAACTCAAACACTTTAATTAAGCTAAGGCCTCCCTAGACAAACGGGCCTCGATCCCGTAACAATTTAGTTAACAGCTAAACACCCAATCCAGCGGGCTTCTATCTACTTTCCCGCTCTTTAAAAAGCGGGAAAACCCCGATACCGATAAAAGTATATCTTCAAATTTGCAATTTGATGTGAATTTCACTACGGGGTCTAATCTGATAAGAAGAGGAATTGAACCTCTATAAAAGAGTCTACAGCCCAACGCTTAAACATTCAGCCATCTTACCTGTGTTTTTAACCCGATGATTTTTTTCTACAAACCATAAAGATATTGGCACCTTGTACTTTATTTTAGGGGCCTGAGCAGGAATATCAGGCACAGCAATAAGTTTATTAGTTCGATCAGAATTAGGTCAGCCAGGGTCCCTCCTAGGGGACGACCACATCTATAATGTAATCGTCACAGCTCATGCCTTTATTATAATTTTCTTTATAGTTATACCAATTATAATCGGGGGCTTTGGAAACTGACTTGTACCCCTAATAATTGGGGCACCGGACATAGCATTCCCTCGTATAAATAATATAAGCTTCTGACTTCTCCCTCCCTCCTTACTCCTGCTCCTAGCTTCATCCGGAATCGAATCAGGCGCAGGCACAGGATGAACTGTGTACCCACCACTAGCCGGAAACCTAGCCCACGCCGGTGCCTCTGTAGACCTGACTATTTTCTCCTTACACCTAGCTGGCGTATCCTCAATTTTAGGGGCCATCAACTTTATCACTACGGCAATCAACATAAAACCCCCAGCTATATCCCAATACCAAACCCCTCTATTTGTATGATCAGTACTCATCACAGCCGTCCTATTACTACTCTCACTACCAGTACTTGCTGCAGGAATCACTATACTACTCACAGATCGAAATCTGAACACAACTTTCTTCGATCCTTCAGGAGGAGGAGACCCAATTTTATACCAACACCTATTCTGATTCTTTGGCCACCCCGAAGTGTATATCCTGATTCTACCAGGATTCGGCATAATCTCACATGTTATTACCTACTACTCAGGTAAAAAAGAGCCATTCGGATACATAGGAATAGTTTGAGCAATAATATCTATCGGATTCTTGGGCTTCATTGTATGAGCCCATCATATATTTACCGTTGGAATGGACGTAGACACCCGAGCTTATTTCACATCGGCAACAATAATTATTGCTATCCCTACAGGAGTAAAAGTATTCAGCTGACTCGCTACCCTGCACGGAGGGATAATCAAATGAGATGTCGCCATACTATGAGCACTCGGCTTTATCTTTCTATTTACAATCGGAGGCCTTACGGGCATTATCTTAGCCAACTCCTCCCTAGACATTGTATTACATGACACCTATTACGTAGTAGCACACTTCCACTACGTTCTCTCTATGGGGGCCGTATTCGCCATCATAGCAGGACTCACCCACTGATTCCCACTATTCACCGGATACTCCCTCCATCAAACTTGGGCAAAACTTCATTTCGGAGTAATATTCGCAGGTGTTAATATTACCTTTTTCCCTCAACACTTCTTAGGCCTAGCCGGAATACCACGGCGTTACTCTGACTACCCAGATGCATACACCCTATGAAACGCTGTTTCATCAATCGGATCTTTAATCTCCCTAACAGCAGTAATCATAATAACATTTATTATCTGAGAAGCATTCTCCTCAAAACGCAAAGTAATGGAGATTGAACTAACAACTACCAATGTAGAATGATTGCACGGCTGTCCACCTCCATACCATACTTATGAAGAACCAGCCTACGTACAAGGGCAAGAGGGGAGGGAATCGAACCCCCTCAAACTAGTTTCAAGCTAGCCACACAACCGTTATGTTTCCCTCTTAAGACGTTAGTAAAACATATTACCTAACCTTGTCAGGGTTAAATTATAGGTTAAAACCCTTTACGACTTAATGCCACAATCACTTCGACTAGGTTTCCAAGACGCAATATCACCCATTATGGAAGAGCTTCATCATTTCCACGATCATGCCCTAATAATCGTATTTTTAATCAGCACTTTAGTACTCTATGTAATTGTCTTAATATTAACCACTAAACTAATGCACACCAACACTATAAATGCTCAAGAGGTGGAAATAATTTGAACTGTAATACCCGCTATCATCTTAATTACCATTGCACTACCATCCTTGCGAGTCCTTTACTTAATAGACGAGATCAGCATACCACACATAACCATTAAAGCAATAGGGCATCAATGATACTGAACATACGAGTACACCGATTACATAGTCTTTGAATTCGACTCTTACATAATCCCAACAGAATACCTTCCAAACGGATGCTACCGACTATTAGAAGTAGACCATCGCATGGTAGTACCAATAGAAGTCCAAGTCCGAGTACTAGTCTCAGCAGAAGACGTCCTACACTCATGAGCAGTCCCCTCATTAGGAGTAAAAGTAGATGCAATTCCAGGACGATTAAACCAATTAACCTTCATTACACCCCGCCCAGGAGTATACTATGGCCAATGCTCAGAAATCTGTGGGGCTAATCATAGCTTCATGCCAATCGTAGTAGAATCCGTCCCATTCGTTTATTACACTCACTGAACCTACACTGTTTACTCTTAGCACTACAGAAGCTAAACAGGATAGCACTAGCCTTTTAAGCTGGAAAAAGAGGCCATTTTCCTTCCTCCTTAGTGAGATGCCTCAGCTAAGCCTAGACCCGTGATTCCTCGTACTGTCCTTCTCATGGTTTATATATATCCTAATTCTACAACCAAAAATCTCATTTTATCTAACCCCAAATAATCCAACTAACAAAAACAATAAAGCTACCAATACAAACTCATGAACTTGACCATGAATTTAACATTCTTCGACCAATTCATAAGCCCACAAATCCTGGGAATTTCACTAATCATTTTAGCCCTACTCATACCATCAATTATCTTTCCAACTCCCAACAACCGTTGACTAACTAATCGTCTCCTTGCCCTACAAACATGAATAATCAACGCATACACAAAACAACTCATGCTCCCTGTTAATAAAACAGGACATAAATGATCCCTTCTCCTAACATCATTGATAACCATACTCCTAACAATCAACCTACTAGGACTGCTGCCATACACATTCACTCCCACTACCCAACTCTCAATGAATATAGGACTAGCAGTTCCAACATGACTAGCTACAGTACTGACAGGCCTTCGAAACCAACCAACGACATCATTAGGGCATCTACTACCAGAAGGAACCCCAGTCCCACTTATCCCTCCCCTTATTATTATCGAAACAACCAGCCTCCTTATCCGACCCCTAGCTCTAGGAGTACGGCTCACAGCTAATCTAACGGCCGGCCACTTATTAATCCAACTCATTTCCACCACAACATTAGCTCTATTTCCAACAACAACAATCCTGTCCATTTTAACCATAACTATTCTCTTTTTATTAATAATCCTAGAACTAGCAGTAGCCACAATTCAAGCCTATGTATTTGTCTTACTTCTTTGTCTATACCTACAAGAAAACACCTAATGGCCCACCAATCACATCCCTATCATATAGTAGACCCTAGTCCTTGACCTCTAACAGGCGCAGCAGCAGCATTACTAATAACCTCAGGACTTGCCATATGATTCCACTATAATTCAATAATACTAATAATCCTAGGCCTACTAACAATACTACTTACCATATTCCAATGATGACGGGATATTGTACGAGAAGGAACCTTCCAAGGACATCATACCCTCCCCGTACAAAAAAGCTTACGATACGGTATAATTCTATTTATTACGTCAGAAATCTTCTTTTTCATCGGATTTTTCTGAGCTTTCTACCACTCAAGCCTTGCTCCTACACCAGACTTGGGGGGATGCTGACCCCCCACGGGAATTACACCACTAAACCCATTTGAAGTCCCACTACTAAACACAGCAGTACTGCTAGCTTCAGGTGTAACAATTACCTGAGCCCACCATAGTCTAATAGAAGCTAATCGAAACCAAACTATCCAAGCTCTCAGCCTTACAGTCCTACTAGGACTTTATTTCACAACATTACAAGCCGTAGAATACTACGAAGCCCCTTTCACAATCGCTGACGGAGTATATGGATCTACATTTTTTGTTGCAACAGGCTTTCACGGACTACACGTAATTATCGGATCAACATTCCTAGCCGTATGCCTAGCCCGACAAATTAAATATCACTTTACCTCTACTCACCACTTTGGATTTGAAGCAGCTGCTTGATATTGACATTTCGTAGATGTCGTATGACTTTTCCTATATGTGTCAATCTATTGATGAGGCTCATACTTTTCTAGTATAAAAGTACAAGTGACTTCCAATCACTAAGTTTTAGTTTAACCCTAAAGAAAAGTAAATGAACCCGATAATTTCAATCGCAATAATTTACTTAGCCTTACCAGTAATTCTAATAACACTAAACTACTGATTTACACTAACAAAACCAGACAACGAAAAACTATCCCCATACGAATGTGGCTTCGACCCATTAAAAACTACCCGCCCACCATTCTCAATCCGATTCTTCCTCAGTAGCAATCCTATTTCTATTATTTGACCTATAAATCGCATTACTCTTGCCCCTACCCTGAGCCATTCAACTTCCCAGCCCAACTCATACCTTCACCTGGGCCTTTATCATTATATCATTACTAGCACTGGGTTTCCTCTATGAATGAATTCAGGGAGGCTTAGAATGGGCGGAATAGATAACTAGTCTAATATAAGATAACTGATTTCGGCCTAGTTGATCGTGATTTAACTTCACGGTTATCGAATGATATCCTTACACTTCGCCTCTATATGCGCCTTCATTATTACTACTACAGGATTTCTATTACACCAAGTCCACCTAATCCCTACCCTACTTTGCCTCGAAGGAATGATACTATCCCTATTCATAGCCCTATCATTATGATCAATCGAACTAAACATCCCACCATCTCTTATTACTCCAACACTAATACTATCCTTCTCAGCTTGCGAAGCCAGCATGGGCTTATCACTACTAGTAGCATCTTCCCGAACCCATGGCTCAAGCCACCTACAAAATCTACACCTACTACAATGTTAAAAATAATTATTCCAATAATCCTGCTTCTACCAACAGTCGCACTATGTAAACCTAAACAACTTTGACCAACCGCATTAACCCACAGCCTATGAATCGCCCTCCTCAGCCTACAATGATTTAAACCCCTAATAGAACTAACAACCTTCTCCAACTACTACTTAGGAGTAGATAAAATTTCAGCCCCCTTCCTAATTCTATCGTGCTGACTAACCCCAATAATAATCATAGCCAGCCAAAACAACCTAATAATAGAACCGATCTCACGAAAACGAACCTTCATCTTTATCGTCATCCTACTGCAAATCTCACTAATTTTAGCTTTCTCCACCACAGAACTAATCCTATTCTTCATCGCATTTGAATCTACATTACTCCCAACACTAGTAATCATCACACGCTGAGGCGGCCAAATAGAACGGCTAAACGCCGGAACCTATTTCCTATTTTACACTCTTGTCGGGTCTCTGCCACTTCTCGTAGCTCTATTAACCGCAGAATCTCATAACGGCACCATATCCTTTCAAATACTACAACTATTCAACTCCCCTGAAGCAACACACTCAACAGCCTATACAATATGATGAATTACATTATTCATTGCTTTTATGATTAAAATACCCCTATACGGACTACACCTATGATTACCCAAGGCACATGTCGAAGCCCCAATCGCAGGCTCAATAATCCTAGCAGCAGTGCTTCTAAAACTTGGAGGATATGGTATTATCCGCATATCAATGACACTAGCTCCACCACTAAAAATACCCTCATACCCATTTATAATACTGGCATTATGGGGAGTAATTATAACCGGATTCGTCTGCCTTCGCCAAACAGACTTAAAATCATTAATTGCCTATTCATCTGTAGGCCACATAGGCCTAGTTATCGCTGCAACACTAACACGAACCGAATGGGCATGCACAGGTGCTATTACACTTATAATCGCCCATGGCTTAACATCGTCAATACTTTTCTGCTTAGCCAATACAAACTATGAACGAACTAACAGCCGAACACTACTCTTAGCCCGAAACATACAACTACTACTGCCCTTAATAGGCCTGTGATGACTATCAGCCAGCTTAACTAATATAGCTCTTCCACCAACCATTAACCTGATAGGAGAATTAGCCATTATTGTCTCGCTATTTAACTGATCAAATACTACAATCTTAATAACCGGACTGGGGACCTTGACAACAGCTATCTATACCCTATATATACTAATCACAACACAATGAGGGGAAACTCCTTCATATACAAAAACAATCCCCCCAACCCATACACGAGAACACCTACTTATAACACTTCACATCCTCCCAATAATACTACTAATGATAAAACCAGAACTAATCCAAAGCATTTAAAGACCCCTTCCCCAAGTTAATATAGTTTCAAAAAAAACATTAGATTGTGGCTCTAAAAACAGGAGTTAAAACCTCCTTATAAACCGAGAGAGGTGATACACAATAAGAACTGCTAATTCCTATATCTGAGATTAACCCCTTAGCTCCCTCACTTTTAAAGGATAGAAGTAATCCCCTGGTTTTAGAGGCCATCAACCCTTGGTGCAACTCCAAGTAAAAGTAATGACCTCACTAATAATAAACACCTCCTTTCTCGCAACAATACTCATACTTACTCTGCCCCTAATTATACCCACCGCACAACCCAACAAGAACTGAACAATTATAAAAACAAAAACAACAGTAAAAACCGCATTCTTCACCGCCCTAATTCCATTAGCCATCCTTACCCACCTAAACATTGACTCCATCATTACTAGCCTTCATTGATCAAATATATTTACACTTAATATTAACATAAACTTTAAATTTGATCAATACTCCATCATATTCATCCCAATCGCTCTATTCGTTACATGATCAATCTTAGAATTTACCCTCTGATATATAGCCACAGACCCCTACATTACAAAATTCTTCAAATACTTATTAATTTTCCTGCTAGCCATAATAATCTTGGTCACAGCCAATAACATACTACAACTCTTTATCGGCTGAGAAGGAGTAGGAATCATGTCTTTTCTACTAATCGGATGATGACGAGGACGAACCGAGGCAAACTCATCAGCTTTACAGGCCATTATCTACAACCGAACAGGAGACATTGGACTAATTCTTAGTATATCATGATTAGCAATAAACATAAACACTTGAGAACTACAACAAATCTTCACCCACACCAATCAAGCCCCACTACTCCCACTTCTAGGCCTCACACTAGCTGCAACAGGAAAATCCGCCCAATTAGGTCTTCACCCATGACTTCCAGCAGCTATAGAAGGCCCAACTCCAGTGTCAGCACTACTACACTCCAGCACAATAGTTGTCGCCGGCATCTTCCTGCTTATCCGCATACACCCCATCCTGACTACCAACAATTCAATCCTCTCAATCTGCCTATGCTTAGGGGCAATCACCACCCTATTTACATCATTCTGTGCCTCCACCCAGAATGATATCAAAAAAATCATTGCTTTCTCCACATCAAGTCAACTCGGACTCATAATAGTAACTATCGGCCTAAATCAACCACAACTAGCCTTCCTACACATCTCTATACATGCCTTCTTCAAGGCTATATTATTCTTATGCTCTGGCTGCATCATTCACAACCTAAACAACGAACAAGACATTCGAAAAATAGGAGGCCTACACAAATCCCTACCAGTCACCTCCTCATGCTTAACAATCGGTAACATAGCACTCACAGGCATGCCATTTATAACCGGATTCTACTCCAAAGACACCATTATCGAAACCATAAATACATCATACTTAAACGCCTGGGCCCTACTCCTAACATTAATCGCCACCTCACTTACCACAGTCTACAGTTTACGCATTATAATTTCAGTACAAGCAGGACACCCCCGATATCCCCCAACAACCCTACTAAACGAAAACAATCCCATAATTATCAACCCAATTACTCGACTCGCCACAGGCAGCATCATCGCCGGATTTATCATATCACTAAATATCGTACCACTAAAAACTCTACCAACAACAATACCACTATACACCAAAATTGCAGCCCTAACAATAACAGCCTTAGGCCTACTCCTATCTATAGAACTATCCACAATAACCGACAAAATAACCCCAAAACCTTCCAACATCCACAATTTCTCCAACTCACTAGCCTACTTCAATACAATCATCCACCGTTCACTCCCCACACTCAGCCTAAAATTCAGCCAAAACACCGCAACCCACTTAATAGACCTAACCTGATACGAAAATATCGGTCCAAAAGGCCTCACTAAATTCCAAATTACTCCCATTACACTAATTGCATCACAAAAGGGCCTTATTAAAATCTATATAACCTCATTCATCCTATCAATCATACTTCTAATTATCCTAACCTAATAGCACGAAGTACCCCACGAGACAGCCCACGAACTAACTCTAACACAACAAACAATGTCAACATCAAACCCCAACCAGAAGCCAAAAGCAACCCACTACCAGTACAGTACAACCAAGAAAGCCCGCCAAAATCAAAACGAACAGTATATACTCCGTCACAATCCACAGTTTTACTACCAACCCCATCAAAATTTCACAAAACAAAACCTGCCACTACAAGACCCACAACTATTAAAAAATAATAAGCCCCATATAACGTCCGATCCAAAGAAGTCTCTTCACCCGCTGGCAAAAACTCTACCGCCAATGCAGACGAATACGCAAAAATAACTAACATTCCCCCCAAATAAATTAAAAACAAAAGTAAAGAAACAAAAGATCCCCCCACACCAACTAACACCCCACATCCAGAAAAAGCACCAAAAATCAAACTCACCACCCCATAATAAGGAGACGAATTACTAGCAACACCAGCTATTCAAAACACAAAACAAAACCCAAACAAAAACATAAAATACATCATCATTCTTGCCTGGACTTCAACCAAGACCTGTGATTTGAAAAACCACCGTTGTAATCAACTACAAAAATATCTAATGGCCACAAACCTACGAAAAACTCACCCCATAATAAAAATCATCAACAACTCATTTATTGACCTTCCAAGTCCTTCCAACATTTCCTCCTGATGAAATTTTGGCTCCCTCCTAGGCGCCTGCTTAATCTTACAAATCACCACCGGGATATTCCTAGCAATACACTATTCACCGGACATCTCACTGGCATTCTCATCAGTAGCCCATATCACCCGAGACGTACAATACGGGTGACTCATCCGCAATATACATGCTAACGGAGCCTCTGTCTTCTTCATATGTATTTACCTCCACATCGGTCGAGGACTTTACTATGGCTCCTACTTATACAAAGAAACCTGAAACACAGGAGTCATCCTATTATTTCTAACCATAGCCACTGCATTCGTAGGCTATGTCTTACCATGAGGCCAAATATCATTTTGAGGCGCCACTGTCATCACCAACCTACTTTCCGCCATCCCGTACATCGGCAACACTCTGGTACAATGAATCTGAGGCGGATTCTCAGTAGATAATGCCACCCTTACTCGATTCTTCACCTTTCACTTTCTACTCCCCTTCATTATCTCTGGCCTAGCAGCTGTCCACCTACTCTTCCTTCATGAAACCGGATCAAACAATCCAACAGGACTGAATTCAAACGCCGATAAAATCCCATTCCACCCATACTTCTCATACAAAGACCTACTAGGACTTATATTAATACTGACCCTACTTCTAAACCTAACATTATTCTCACCAAACCTCCTAAGCGACCCAGACAACTTCATCCCCGCTAACCCTCTATCCACTCCCCCACATATCAAACCAGAATGGTACTTCCTATTTGCCTACGCAATCCTTCGATCCATCCCAAACAAACTAGGAGGCGTACTAGCTCTATTACTCTCAATCCTTGTACTATTCGTAATACCAACCTTACACACATCAAAACAACGAACAGCTCTATTCCGACCACTAACCCAAATTGCTTTCTGATGCCTAACTGCCGACCTAATAATCCTCACATGAATTGGAGGTCAACCAGTCGAAAATCCATTCATTATTATCGGCCAAGCTGCTTCCATCTTATACTTTACCATTCTCCTAATATTCATACCTCTTACAGGACTAATCGAAAACAAAATACTTAACCAAAAATATTCTAGTAGCTTAACTAACAAAGCATTGGTCTTGTAAACCAAAGACTGAAGGCCACAATCTTCCTAGAATAATCAAAAGAGAAGGCTCCAAACCTTCATCTCCGGTCCCCAAAACCGGAATTTTCACTAAACTACCTTTTGGCATACGCCAAAAATTCTTATTTTTTTCTCTGCCGCGCCCAAGAGAAAAATATGTACTATACCTACCCTATGTATATCGTGCATTCATTTTTTTACCCCTAGCATATCACTAGTAATATTACTGTATGATTTCACTGAGGACATAAAACCTTAATAACAGTACATAACAACTTCTGGTGAAACATGAATATTATCTAGGTAATTCAGTATTAATGGTTTACGGACATAAACTTAAATATTTATCTTCAACATGAATGTGACCGAGGTAATGGGTTATCTCTTAATCTACCTAATCACGAGAAATAAGCAACCCTTGTTAGTAAGATACAACATTACCAGTTTCACGCCCATTGATTGTTGGCGGTCATAACTGATCTATTCTGGCCTCTGGTTGTTTTTTCAGGCACATGAATTGATGTGGTTCATTCGTTTCTCTTTAAAAGGCCTCTGGTTAATGTGTTCTATACATTAGTCTTATAACCTGGCATACCTTGCTCTTAAATGCATATAGTAGCTCTCTTTTTCTCTTTCTGTCTTCAGGCCCGCATACCTGATACCTGCCGACTCAGTGAAACTGGACCTTCGTTCAAGTTGGTTGGACTGGCAAGATAGGATATGGTATTATTGGATTAATGCTTGTAGGACATATATTTTTGCAAAAACTCACGATAGTAAATTTAAGCCACTTTAATTAACAACAACATTTATTTAAGCTTAAACCCCCCTACCCCCGTTAAAGCTACACCAGCCCGAATAGCTACTTACTTCTCGTCAAACCCCTAAATCCGAGAGCAACTAAACTGACACAAATGTTAGCCATAGGCACTAATTATAGTAAGGCGCCTACCAAATTAAATAACTTCAACAAACACCACTCCCAATCCCGTAATATCTTCATATATTCATTATATTATATATATATATATAATATATAATATATATATATATATAATATATAATATATATATATATATATATAATATAT